TGTTGTATTTATATTAATTTTTGATCCATCTGGTTGACTTTTTTTTTATTGTTTAATAATAATGTGCTGAATTTTTATTCGTAGAGTTTACGGGTCGGTAGTAGTTGTAAAATAAATTTTTTTTTTTTTTAAGGAAAACTCCGTTGAAATGATTTTTTGTGATAAAAATTGGTTGAAAAAAACCTGAAAAAGTTGCCAAAATAATATAAAATCCTTAGATCATACAGACTAATTATAGTGGGTACAGCTACTTATATGGGGAAAAGAAAATGATACATATATAAGGATTTAATTGTTAATACAGCATACCCTATTTAATGTAGGATAATTAATCATTTAGTATAAAGTTTTTACTATAATATATAAAGGAGGTTCTTTTATTAGATATAACAGATTATTTTAAAGGAAGTAATTATATTAATCGTGACCCTGTTATTACAAAATAAGGTGATAATTATGACGATTAAAGGGCAATTTCGTTAAATTGCTTGTTTGTGATAAAAGTTTGTTCTAAAAAAAGTTGAAAAGTTGTCCTGGTAATATAAGTCATTAAGTTATACAGACTAATTATAGTGGGTACAGTCACTTATATGGGGAAAAGAAAATGATGTATATATAAGGATTTAATCATTAATACAGCATACCCTATTTAATGTAGGATAATTAATCATATCATGTAAGTAATTATTATTAATATAAAAGAAAGCAATTGTTATTTCAAATAAAAATCTCGGTTAAATTAGGTTCTTATATTAATTAGAGCTTTTTTCATTAAAAGTAAGTTAAGGGTACTCTAGATCTCATTTTTAGGGGTATGAAAAAAAAATGAGATCTAGAGTATTTAAGGGGGATCTCGTGGCGGGGTTGTCCGGGATTGGTTGACTAAGTATTGTTTTGATCAGGGAGGTTATTTTTCGTCCCGTTTTGTTTGATTTGTGCTATGAATAGTTTTGTCTGTCACGGTTGGTCTGTGGTCAGGGTTTTTCCTATTTAGTTGGGCAAGAAAAATGTTGAGCTGGGGAAGTTTCTGTCAGGTCGTTTTACTTAAAGTGTTGCTTGCTGTTGTTTAGGGTTTGTTTTGTTTTTCTTGTCCCGTTTTAGGTATTTCAAGTTTGCGAGAGGTTTTATTCTTGCTGTTTTGTTCAGTATTATTTTGTTTTATATGCAAGTTCTTGCGGGTTTGTTTGAGGTTTTCTTGATGGCTGTTATTTATGTGTTTTAATTCGCATTATTTCGTTTTATATATTTTGGTTGCATTGATTTAGTAATAATTTTAATACCGGTTAAGTTTGTGCCAGCAGCCGCGGTTATACATTAGGTGTTATTGAACATTTTTGGTTGTGCAGTTCTATTTTTGTTAATTGGGTTGATTGAATTGGTTGTTTTGTTGGTGAAATGATTTTATTCCTAGTTGGTGCTTGGTAATTGTTTTTGTAAGCTGTGAAATCTATGTATAGACTAGGATTAGATACCCTATTATTTTAGATGTTAATTAGTTTTCCTGGGTAGTATTAGGTGTGTTCTTGAAACCCAAAGAATTTGGCGGTATTCTTTACTTTTCAGAGGAATCTGCCCCGTGATCGATGATCCACGTAGGACCTTACTTGATATTTGTTTGTATACCGCCGTTTTACTGAGAATCTTTTTAGTGGTTAAATTTTCTGGTTTCATTATTGTGGTTTATTTCAGGTCAAGGTGCAATTTGTTTTCAAGTGTGAGGTGGATTACATTACGTTGTTGAGTTTGGATTACTAGATGGTATTTTGGTAAGAAATTGGATTTGATTGTAATTTGCTGAAGATTGTGTTAATGATATTAGTTCTGGAGTATGTACACATCGCCCGTCGCTCTCATGTTCATTGAGATAAGTCGTAACAAAGTGGTCGTACCGGAAGGTGTGGCTGGGTTGACCAGGCTTAACTCTGTAGTTGGGGGCTTCATTTACATTGAAATTTTTGTCGTGCAATTCGGCGTTGTCTGATATGATTTGACTTATGTTTGGTTTGATGTATGAGGTGGGTTTTAAGCAAGGTCTTGTTTTGTTTTTGTTGTTGTAATTTTATTGATGTAACTTGTTCTATTATATGTTATTTGTACCGTAGGGGGTATTGGATTTTGTTTTTGTAAGCTAGTTTTGTCTGTTGTACCTTTTGTATCAGGGTTTACTAATTTTTATTATTTATATTTTATTTCCCGATTCTGGAGGATTTAGGTGGACGTGGTTAGTTGTTGTTTTATTAATATTAGTAATGTTTACTTGGTAGTGATATGTTAATCGTTTCTAGGGGTATCTGGTTTTTCAAGAAGTGAATTTAATTCACGCTTTATATTTAGTTGTCATTTTTATTTGTTTAGTTTTATTTGGAGTGAAGATTTTGGGGGATAAGCTTTAATTTTTTGTTATAATGTTGTTGTAAGGGTTGCGTTGTGGGCTTTGTATTGGCTATCAATTTGAGTATATTAAAATTTTACTTCCTGTTGGTTGTAATTTTTTGTTCATTTAGTTTTGTATTGGGATGTTCAATTGAATTTTTTTGTTGTTGTAATTTTGGTTGAATTAGTATATTTGGTTTATTGAGTTGTTTTATTGACGTTAGGTTTTTTAGAGGAACTAGGCAAAGATATAATGCCCGCCTGTTTAACAAAAACATCTCTTCTAGTTGATTATTTGAGGTATGGCCTGCCCACTGATTGTATTAAAGGGCCGCGGTATTTTGACCGTGCAAAGGTAGCATAATCATTAGTTCTTTAATTGTGAGCTGGAATGAATGGTTTGACGAGGTATTGACTGTCTTTAGGGAGTAGAAGTTGAATTTGGTTTTTAGGTAAAAATACTTAAATTTTTTTATGGGACGAGAAGACCCTATAGAGTTTAACATGACTTTTTCTGGTTTTGTTTGTTTGATTACTTGATTTGGTTTAGTGTTTTGTTGGGGTGATGGGAGGGTAAGTTTAACCCCTCCTTTATTTGTCTTCATTGATTTATGTTTTTGTGATCCTTTATTAATGATTAGAAGAATAAATTACCTTAGGGATAACAGCGTAATCTTTTTTGAGAGTTCTTATTGACAAGGGGGTTTGCGACCTCGATGTTGGATTAAGGTGAATTTTTGGTGCAAAAGCTTTAGTATATAATTAGGTCTGTTCGACCTTTAAAATCTTACATGATCTGAGTTCAAACCGGCGTGAGCCAGGTTGGTTTCTATCTATAATTTTTTGTGATTTCTTAGTACGAGAGGACCAGGAGTTGGGAATAATTTTTGTTTGTTGAATTTTATTAATTTACTATTTTGGCAGATAAGTGCGGTGGATTTAGAATCTATTTATGTGAATTATATAGCACATGTAGTATGTGTTTTTATTTATTGTTGTTTGCTTTATTTTGTTGGTTATTTTTGTTCTTGTCGGGGTCGCCTTTCTTGTTCTTCTTGAGCGTAAAGTTCTCGGTTATGTACATATTCGTAAAGGTCCTAATAGGGTTGGTTTAATTGGATTGTTTCAGCCTTTTAGTGATGCTATTAGGTTGTTTACTAGGGAGCAGTATTTTCCTTTGGTGTCTAATTATTTATGTTATTATTTTTCTCCGGTCTTTGGTTTATTTTTATCTATGTTGGTTTGAATTTTAGTTCCTTATTTTAGAGGTTTTGTTTCTTTTGAGTTAGGTTTATTATTTTTTTTGTGTTGTACTAGTTTGGGGGTTTATACTGTTATAGTGGCTGGTTGGTCTTCTAATTCTAATTATTCATTGTTAGGAGGGTTGCGTTCTGTTGCTCAGACAATTTCTTATGAGGTAAGTTTGGCGTTGATTTTATTGTCATTTGTTTTTCTAGTTTGTGGTTATAATTTGGTTGATTTTTATTACTTTCAGGTTTACTTGTGATTGGTTTTTTTTACCTTGCCATTGTCTTTAGTGTGATTTGTTTCTTGTTTGGCTGAGACTAATCGTACTCCTTTTGATTTTGCTGAAGGGGAGTCTGAGTTGGTGTCTGGTTTTAATATTGAATATGGTGCTGGTGGATTTGCTTTAATTTTTTTGGCTGAGTATGCGAGTATTTTGTTTATGAGTTTATTATTTTGTGTAATTTTCTTGGGTTGTGATTTGGATTCTTTGTTATTTTATGTTAAGCTTACGCTTGTTTCTTTTCTATTTATTTGGGTTCGTGGGACTATACCTCGTTTCCGATATGATAAGTTGATGTATTTGGCTTGGAGGGGATTTTTGCCTTTATCTTTGAATTATCTTTTGTTTTTTTTAGGGGTGAAGTTGTTTGTTTTTTCCTTGCTTTAGTGAATTAATTTGAGTACCTGCAGAGTTGCAGTGCTCATTTGTTGGCGAATTAATTTAAGTACTAAAAAGTTATTAGGAGGTTTTAACTCCTTTTTTGTGTTTTCAAGGCACATGCTTGTTTCAGTTCAGCTCTATAACTTATTTATTGAAATTGTCTCATCATTTGGTTGTTACTGGGACGAGGGTGTAGTATGTAAAGTAGACTACTGTTAAAATTTGACCTGTGATGATGAAGGGATCTTCAACTGGTCGGGCACCAATTCATGTTAGTAAGATTACTGTGTTTGTTATTATTCAGAATATAATTTGGTTGATGGGGTAAAATTGTATGCCTGTGAAGTTTGATTTGTAGGAGGGAAGGATGAATAGAATTGCAATTGATATTGCTAATGCAATTACCCCTCCTAATTTGTTAGGAATTGATCGTAGAATTGCGTATGCAAATAAGAAGTATCATTCAGGTTGAATGTGAATTGGTGTTACTAGTGGGTTGGCAGGGATAAAGTTGTCAGGGTCTCCTAGTATATATGGTTCTTTTAGTGATAGTGTTGATAATACTATTAGTAAGAATAAGAATCCTAGAATGTCTTTTACAGTGAAGTAGGGGTGGAAAGGAATTTTGTCTGTGTCTCTTTTTAATCCAATTGGGTTGTTGGATCCTGTTTGGTGGAGGAATAATAAGTGAATTATAACTATGGCAGTAATAATAAATGGTATAAGGAAGTGGAGGGTAAAAAATCGGGTTAGGGTTGCGTTGTCAACTGCGAATCCACCTCACACTCATTGTACAAGATCTGTTCCTATATATGGGATTGCTGATAGGAGGTTTGTGATAACTGTTGCCCCTCAGAATGATATTTGTCCTCATGGTAAAACATATCCTAGAAAAGCTGTTGCTATAGTTGTAAATAGGATTAGAACCCCGACCGATCATGTATGGGTTAGTTTATAAGATCCATAATAAATGTTTCGTCCAATGTGTAAGTAGATGCAGATAAAGAATAGTGATGCTCCGTTAGCGTGAAGGGTTCGTAAGATTCATCCAAAATTTACGTCTCGACAAATGTGCGCTACTCTTGAGAATGCTATTTCTGTATTTGGGCAGTAGTGTATAGCTAGGAATAATCCAGTAAGGATTTGGGTTATCAGGCAGATTCCTAGGAGTGAACCAAAATTTCATCATGCTCTAATATTAGTTGGTGTTGGTAGATCAATTAATGCTTTGTTAGCTAGATTAAGTAGTGGGTGGTGGGTTCGTATGGGTTTATTCATTAATTTATTTGTCGGAGGGGTCCTTTAGATACATTAGTAATTTTTACTGCTACGATTAAGGTTATTAGTAGGTAAAGTGCTATGATGATGGTCAATCAGCCGTTGGGTTGATTGTACAGTTTTCTTGTGGACAAATTGATTTCATTTTCTATAATGGGGTTGAGGGTAATTATTTCTGTTCTATTAATTGTGGTTCAGTCTTTTACTAGTGTAAATATAGTAAGTGTAATTGTTATTATTAGAAGTATTTTTATTGATAAAGAAAATATTTCATTTGATGCTAGTCTTGCTACGTAGATAAATAGGACGAGTATCCCTCCTACAAAGACTATGAATAAAATGTATTGGAATCAGAATCTTTGATGTATTAATCCTCTGATTATACATATCAATGTTGTTTGCGTTAGTAATATTAACCCTATTGCTAGGGGGTGTATTATTTGTGTAAATATTGCTCTTAGTGTTATTCTTAGTGCTATTAAAGTTTTTATTTCAGGGAGTAGTTTATTTAAAATATTAACTTTGGAGGTTGATGATAGGTATATTTGTCTTTTCCCTGAAGTTTTAAAAGGTTATCTTATTTTTGGTTTACAAGACCAATATTTTCATTAAATTATTAAAACTCATTAATGTTAACACGTTTATTTTTCCTGTTTACTTTTTTTTGTGGTGTTTGGTCATTTTCCTCTAATCGTAGGCATTTATTGGCTACATTGTTAAGATTGGAGTATATGGTTTTGATTATTTTTGTTGCTGTCTATTTTTATCTGTGTTTGTATAATTATGAGCTTTATTTTGTTATAGTTTTTTTGGTTTTTTCTGTTTGTGAAGGTTCGTTGGGTCTCTCTGTGTTGGTTTCTATGATTCGTGGGTTTGGAAACGATTTCTTTCAGTCTTATAGAGTGTTACAATGTTAAGGTTTTTAATTGCAGTAATTTTTTTAACCCCTTTATGCTTTTTATATGAGGGTTGGTGAATGATCCATTCTATTTTGTTTGTGATTTCATTTATTTTCTTTTTTTCCATTCCTTTTTATGTGGGTTGGGGAAATTTAGGTAGTTTATTGGGTTGTGATTATTTGTCTTATGGTTTAGTTCTGTTAAGATTTTGAATTTGTGTTTTGATGATTTTAGCTAGAGAGCCTATTTTACGTTCTTCTTATTATCCTGGCTTATTTTTATGTTTTATTGTTTTGTTGGTTGTTGCATTGTTTTGTACTTTCAGAAGAATTAGTCTTTTCTCTTTTTATCTTTTTTTTGAGAGTAGAATTATTCCTACTGTTTTTATTATCTTAGGTTGGGGATATCAACCTGAGCGGCTCCAAGCTGGAGTGTATTTACTCTTTTATACTTTATTGGCTTCTCTTCCTTTGTTGGTTGGAATTTTTTATGTTTATGATTTTTTGTTTTCCACCAATTTTTTGTTGGTTGGGGGTAATAATTTTTCTGTTGATTTTCTTTATTTTTGTATAATTTTTGCTTTTTTAGTGAGGATACCAATGTTTTTGGTTCATTTATGATTGCCTAGGGCTCATGTTGAGGCCCCTGTGTCTGGTTCAATAATTTTGGCTGGGGTTTTACTTAAGTTGGGTGGTTATGGTTTATTACGTGTTTCTTGTATTTTGGTTAGTTTTTTTAGGTTGGGTTATATTTGAATTTCTATTAGTTTGGTTGGCGGGGTTTTGGTTAGTTTAATTTGTATGCGTCAAACTGATCTTAAGTCATTAATTGCTTACTCTTCTGTTGCTCATATAGGTATCGTAATTGGTGGTATTATAACTATGAATTATTGGGGGTTTTGTGGTTCATTTACTTTAATAATTGCTCATGGTTTATGTTCATCAGGATTGTTTTGTTTGGCTAATATTACTTATGAGCGATTAGGTAGTCGAAGATTACTGATCGGTCGGGGTTTATTAGGGTTGATACCGAGAATGTCTTTTTGATGGTTTATGTTGAGTGCTTGTAATATAGCTGCTCCGCCTTCTTTAAATCTTTTGGGTGAATTTAGTCTCCTTAATAGTTTAGTTTCTTGGTCTTGAATAAGAATAACTTTTCTTGTGTTTTTGTCTTTTTTTAGAGCTGCCTATACTTTGTATTTATTTTCTTATAGTCAACATGGTCAGTATTTTTCTGGTATTTATTCTTGTTCTATAGGTTCTTCTCGTGAATTTTTATTATTATTCCTTCATTGATTTCCGTTGAATTTGTTTGTTGTGAAGGGAGATTTTATTATGTTTTGGTTGTAATTTTAACACTTGAGTAGTTTATTTAAAATGTTGATTTGTGGGGTCGGTGATGTGTTTTTACCTCAAGTTAAATGCTTTATTTATCTATTTGTTTTATTAGTTTTGTTTTTCTGCTTTTTTCTGGTTTTGTTTGTTTTGCCTTAGGGGTTTATTTCGTTCAGAGTGATTTGGTTTATTTTGTTGAATGGAATATTATTACCTTGAATTCTAGTAGAGTTGTTATGACTTTATTGTTTGATTGGATATCTTTATCTTTTATGGGCTTTGTTCTTTTAATTTCTTCTTTAGTGATTTTGTATAGAGATGATTATATACATGGTGATTATAATATTAATCGGTTTGTTTTGTTGGTTTTGATATTTGTTCTTTCTATAATATTTTTAATTATTAGACCTAATATAATTAGAATTTTGTTGGGTTGAGATGGATTGGGTTTGGTTTCTTATTGTTTAGTAATTTATTATCAGAATGTAAGGTCGTATAATGCTGGAATATTAACTGTTCTTTCTAATCGGATTGGTGATGTTGCTTTATTGATAGTTATTGCTTGAATAATTAATTTTGGTAGTTGAAATTATATTTATTATTTGGAGTTCTTGAGGGGTTCTTTTGAGATGGAGTTGATTTCTTTGTTGGTTGTTTTGGCTGCTATAACTAGGAGTGCTCAGATTCCTTTTTCCTCTTGACTTCCGGCTGCTATGGCGGCACCTACTCCTGTTTCTGCTTTGGTGCATTCTTCTACATTGGTTACTGCTGGTGTTTATTTATTAATCCGCTTTGGGCCTGCTTTTAGTTATTGGTTGTGTACTTTTCTTTTGTTGTTTTCTGGTCTTACTATATTTATAGCTGGGTTAGGTGCTAATTTTGAGTTTGATTTAAGGAAGATCATTGCTCTTTCTACTTTAAGACAGTTGGGTTTAATAGTTGGGGCTATTTCTGTTGGTTTTACTGGTTTAGCTTTTTTTCATTTATTGACGCATGCGTTGTTTAAGGCTTTGTTATTTATGTGTGCTGGTGTGGTTATTCATGTGATAAAGAATTCTCAAGATATTCGTTTTATAGGCAATTTATCTTCTCAAATACCATTTACTTCAGTCTGTTTAGGAGTTTCCAGATTTGCGTTATGCGGTATACCTTTTTTGGCGGGGTTTTATTCAAAGGATCTTATTTTGGAGATGGTGTCTTTCAGTTATGTGAATTTGATTGGATTTATGCTTTTTATTGTTTCTACTGGGTTGACTGTATGTTATTCTTTTCGTTTATTTTATTATGTATTTTGTGGTGATTTTAACTCTTCTACATTGTGTTTGATTGTGGATGACAATTTTAATATGGTCTGTGGTATAGTTGGTTTAATGTTGTTTGCTGTATTCGGTGGTAGCATATTAAGATGAATTATTTTTTACACTCCGTCTATGATTTGTCTTCCTGGTTATTTAAGGTTTTTAGTTATTTTTGTCAGTCTGTTAGGTGGTTGAATTGGTTATGAATTTTCTAGGTTTAGTTTAGGTAATTTGTTGTTTTCTATATTGTATTATAGGCCTGTGGCTTTCTTTGGTTCTATGTGGTTTATACCATACTTTTCTACATACGGGGTGTCATTATTTCCTTTGTTGTTAGGGTATTATTCCTTAAAGGTTTCTGATTTAGGTTGAGCCGAGCGTTTAGGGGGTCATGGTGTTTATTGATTATTAATATATTTGAGTAGAGTTAATCAATGATGACAGTATAATAATCTTAAAATATTTTTAATGTTTTTTGTTATATGAGTGGTTGTTTTGATAGTTATTTTTATGTGCTTGGGTATCTTATATTAGAGTATGACGTTGAAGTTGTCATTGAGGTTGATTAACCTTCAAGTGTATTTATAAAAAGTGTATTTATAAAGGTTTCCTTATTTTTACAGTGAAAGTGTAATGTTTTTATTAAACTATATAAATAGAAATGTAAACGGGATTTAACCGCTAGAATGATAAGTTAGCAGCTTTCATTTGATCAACACATTTCTTTAGTTGGAATAAAGTTATTCAATTATATCATTAACAGTGATTTACCTCTATTTGGTTTCAACTAATTAAGTAAGAGTAGATCTTCTACTTATATAACCAGGTCGAAACTGGTCGCGATTTATCGCTTCTTGCTTAGGTGAGGAGGACTATTCTTTAAGTACTTTTTGGATGCAACCCAAATGTTATATTTAACTACAACCCCTTTAGGTGGCTCATTCGAGTGATCCTTGGTTTCATTCGTGGTAAAGTCCAATAATTAGGATTGTCAGGAAGGTAGTTCTGATGATCATTCATGATTTTATGTTTGATGTTGATAAGGTGATTGTTATTGGAAGTAATAGTGCGATTTCTACGTCGAAGATTAAAAAAATTACTGCAATTAAAAAGAATCGTAGTGAGAATGGTAATCGTGCCGAACTTTTAGGGTCAAATCCACATTCGAATGGCGAACTTTTTTCTCGGTCTTCAATAATTTTTTTTGAGATCAGGGAGGTAATGATTATAATGATTGTGGTTAGTGTGAGGGCTAGTGTTGCTATTAAGGTTGTTGTGACTATTACTTAACTTGTGTGACAAACTTCTTGATTGGAAGTCAAGTATACTAGTTATATTAGATAAGTAGTTATTTTATCTTCCTCATCAGTAGATTGAAATGTATAGGAATAGTCATACTACATCTACGAAGTGTCAATATCATGCGGCTGCTTCAAATCCAAAGTGGTGATTTGATGAGAAGTGAAAGCTTAATTGTCGTAATAAGCACGTTAATAGAAATGTTGTTCCAATAATTACGTGTAGTCCGTGAAATCCTGTTGCAACAAAGAATGTAGATCCATATCTTGAGTCTGCGATAGTGAATGTTGCTTCTATATATTCATATGCTTGGAGAATTGTGAAGTAGATTCCTAAGATTACTGTAAAGAATAATCCTTGTATTCCTTGGGGGTGGTTGTTTTCTAGTAAACTGTGGTGTGCTCATGTAACTGTTACTCCTGAGGCTAGAAGAATGGCTGTGTTTAGTAGAGGAATTTGTAGGGGGTTAAATGGTAAAATTCCTGTTGGTGGTCAGATTGACCCTAGTTCGATGGTTGGTGTGAGTCTTCTATGGAAGAATGCTCAGAAGAATGAGATGAAGAAAAATACCTCTGAGATAATAAATAGAACTATCCCTCATCGTAACCCTTTAGTTACTATTTTTGTATGAAGGCCTTGATAAGTCCCTTCTCGTACAATATCTCGTCATCATTGAATTATGGTCAGGATTATAATTAATCCTCCTGTTAATAGGAGTTCTTGGTTATATTGGTGGAATCATTTAATTATTCCTGATATTGTTACTAATGCTCCAATTGCTCCTGTTAGTGGCCATGGGCTTTGTTCTACTAAGTGGAATGGGTGATTTCTGTGTCTTGTCATTAATTTACTTCTCTTGAGTATAGTGTTGTTAATACTGCAAATACATATGATTGGATTACTGCCACGGCTGATTCTAAGATTAGTAGTAGGATTTGTGCGAGAAGTAGAATTCAAAGTAGTGATTGTGTTAGTGTTGGTCCATTATTTCCTAGGAGAGTTAGTAGTAAGTGCCCAGCGATTATGTTTGCGGTTAGTCGAACTGCTAGTGTCCCTGGTCGGATTAAATTACTTACGGTTTCAATGCATACTATAAATGGTATAAGGGCAGCTGGGGTCCCTTGAGGTACAAGGTGTTCGAATATGTGATTGGTATTATTGATTCACCCAAAGATTATGAATCTTAGTCATATTGGTAAGGCTAGTGATAGTGTTAATGTTAGGTGGCTGGTTCTTGTGAAGATAAATGGAAATAATCCAAGGAAGTTATTGAATAGGATTAGTGAGAAGATTGATACAAAGATGAATGTCCCTCCTTTTCTTTTACTTAAAAGATTTCTAAATTCATTGTGTAGTTTGGAGAGTATTAGATTTCATATAGTTAAGTGGCGTGACGGAATTAATCATATTCTAGTTGGAATAAATAATAGTCCTAGAAATGTTCTAGTTCAGTTAAGAGGTAAGTTTGTGCTTGTTGATGGGTCAAATACTGAGAATAAGTTTCTTATCATTTTCAATTAATTGAGTTTTTAGTAACTGTTTTCTTTAGGGTGTATTTTGATTTTGGGATTCATGTGTAGTAATTTATTGAGGCAAAAATGATTAGGGTTGTTGAGAATATAATGAATAAAATTACCCATCCTATTGGTATTATTTGTGGCACAAAGGAGTACTGAGTTTTAGCTATTTTGGTTTGACATACCAATGTTATACAAATTAACTAACTCCTTTCATCAGAAGTAGGTGCTAATTTACTATTAAGTGGTTTAAGAGACCAATACTTGCTTTCAGTCATCTGATGATTCTCTAATCTTTGAGATTCAATTAATGAATGTATTGGCTGATACTCTTTCAATAACAATTGGTATGAATCTGTGGTTTGCTCCACAGATTTCTGAGCATTGGCCATAGAATAATCCAGGTCGATTAATTAGTGTTCTACATTGGTTTAATCGACCTGGTGTTGCATCTGTTTTGATACCAAGTCTTGGTACTGTTCAGGAGTGGAGAACATCTGCTGCTGTAACGATAATTCGGATGAATGAGTTTATTGGTAGAATTGTGTGGTTGTCTGTGTCTAATAGTCGAAATATCCTTTTGCTATTTTCGTCTTGTGGTGTTATGTAAGCGTCAAATTCTGCTTTAATGAAATCTGAATATTCATATCTTCAATATCATTGGTGACCAATTGTTTTTAATGTTAAAGTTGGATTTTGGATTTCATCTATAAGGTAAAGTAGTCGCAAGGATGGTACAGCGATGAATAGTAAGATAATTGCTGGGATAATTGTTCATGCTACTTCGATTATTTGTCCTTCTAATATAAATCGGTTAATATTTTTATTGGTTATTAGAGTGATTATTATGTAAGTTACAACCGATAAAATTATTGAGATGATTATTAGTGTGTGGTCATGGAATGAAATTAGTTGTTCTATAATAGGGGATGCTCTGTCTTGCAAGTTTATATTGGCTCATGTTGTCACTTCTAAAAAAAGTTTCCGGACTTTATATGTGGAGCTTAAATCCACCGCACTTATCTGCCAAAATAGATTTTGTTACTTAGTTATAGTAAGGGTTGGTAATTCTGAGTATCTGTGTTCTGTTGGTGGTAGGTTTTGTAATCATTCAATTGAGTTTCTGGTTTGGGTTGGGAATGTAATTTGTCGATTAGTTCTTATTCTCTCCCAGATAATAAAGATGAATATTATTACTCTTACGAATGAAATAGTTGATCCTATAGATGATACAATATTTCATGTGGTGTAAGCATCAGGGTAGTCAGAATATCGTCGTGGTATTCCTGCTAGTCCAAGGAAGTGTTGTGGGAAAAATGTTAAATTTACTCCTACGAATATTACTGCAAATTGTGCTTTTAGTCATTTAGGGTTTAGAGTTAATCCTGTGAATAATGGATATCATTGAATGAATCCTGCTATAATTGCAAATACTGCTCCTATTGATAAAACATAATGGAAGTGTGCTACTACATAGTAAGTGTCATGAAGGATGATGTCGATTGATGAATTTGCTAAAACTACTCCTGTTAAGCCTCCTATGGTAAATAGGAATACAAAACCTAGTGATCACAGGCATGTTGCTCTATATGTTAATTGTGATCCATATACCGTTGCTAGTCATCTGAAGATTTTAATTCCTGTGGGTACAGCGATGATTATTGTTGCTGATGTAAAATATGCTCGGGTGTCAACATCTATACCTACTGTAAATATGTGGTGAGCTCATACTACGAATCCTAGAAGGCCAATTGCTAATATGGCGAAGATTATTCCTAAGTTTCCAAATGCTTCCTTTTTACCTCTTTCGTGAGAGATGATGTGAGAAATTATTCCGAAGCCGGGTAGAATTAAAATGTACACTTCTGGGTGACCAAAGAATCAAAATAGGTGTTGATATAGAATAGGATCTCCTCCTCCGGCTGGGTCGAAGAATGAGGTGTTTAGATTTCGGTCTGTAAGTAATATGGTGATTGCTCCTGCAAGTACAGGTAGTGAAAGAAGTAAAAGAAGTGCTGTAATTCCTACTGCTCATACAAATAGGGGGATTCGTTCTGGTTTTATGTTTATAGGCTTTATATTAATTGTGGTTGAAATAAAATTTACAGCTCCTAGGATTGATGATACACCGGCAAGGTGAAGTGAGAAGATAGCAAGGTCAACTGATGCTCCAGCATGTGCAATTCCTCTTGCTAGGGGTGGATATACTGTTCATCCTGTTCCTGCTCCGCTCTCTACCATGCTTCTGGTTAGTAGTAGTGTTAATGAAGGAGGTAGAAGTCAGAATCTCATATTGTTTATACGAGGGAAAGCTATGTCAGGGGCTCCCAATATTAATGGTACTAATCAATTTCCAAACCCCCCAATTATGATTGGTATTACTATGAAGAAGATTATTACAAAGGCATGTGCTGTTACGATTACATTGTAGATTTGATCGTCTCCAATTAATGATCCTGGTTGGCCAAGTTCGGCACGAATTAACATGCTCAGTGATGTTCCGACTATTCCTGATCAGGCTCCGAAGATGAAGTATAGGGTTCCAATGTCCTTATGGTTGGTTGAGAACAGCCATCGGTTTACAATAAGTAGAGTGGCTGAGATTGATAGGTGGTAGATTGTAAGTCTATTAAGGGGTTTACCCCTCTACTATGTAGTCTTATATTCATGTTTGTGATAATAGAATGCAATTCTGGTGGGATGGTTATTAGACGGCCATTAAGGCTTAAAGATAATTTCTTTATTTATAGCTTTGAAGGTTATCAGTTTTTTTAACTTAAAGCCTTGATTAATTGATGTTGGTGATTATTGTACATGCAATTAATCCAAGTAGGGACACTGATGCCAGGATGATTCTGTACATAAGGCTTTTTTCTTCTTTGTGTGGTCAGATAATTCATTTCGTCTCGTTGTGAAGAATTATGAATCTCGAGTAACATATTCGGAGATAGAAGTACAGGGTTGCGAGGGACATGATTACTATTATTGTTATCATAAATCTCATTTTGTTTGTGATTATTGTTTGAATTACCGCTCACTTTGGGAGGAATCCAATAAATGGAGGTAGTCCCCCAAGTGATAATAAGGATCTAAACAATAAGTATTTAGCTGATTTGTTTCCTTTGGTTATTAGTGATTGGTTAATGAAAGATGTGTTGTATATTTTTGCAATAGTGGTTACGGTTGTTGTTAGTAGGGAGTAGATTGTGAAGTACAGTATCCATAATCTTCTTCCTCCGAGAAGAGCTATTAATATTCATCCAGTATGATTAATCGATGAGTATGTTAAAATTTTCCGAATTGATGTTTGGTTTATTCCTCCTAATGATCCCACTACTACTGATATCCCAATTATGATTAAGACTACTAAAGTTCTTTTTATTAAGTAGGATGCTAGTATTATGGGTGCTATTTTTTGTACTGTTATTACCAATAAACAGTTCGTTCATCTTAATCCTTCTATTACACTGGGGAATCACCAATGTATTGGGGCAGCTCCTATTTTTAATAGGAGTGGGGTTATAATTATATACTCATGAACATATTCACTTATCGGCAGACCTTGATTAACTAATGTTTTCATCAGCACTAAAAATAGAAGGGTAGATGATGCTAGAGCTTGAATGATGAAATATTTTAGTGAGGCCTCTGTAGTGAAAATGTTTTCTTGTGATGATATTATCGGGATAAATGATATGAGATTAATTTCCAGTCCTATCCAAGCACCAAGCCAGGAGTTTGCAGAAATGGAAATTAAAATACCCCCTATCAAGGTTATTGATAGGAGGATTTTTGTTGGGGTGTTGGGCATTAGAGAAGAGAGTTACCACTCTATATATGGGGTATGAACCCATTAGCTTATTTTAGCTTACTTTTCTACTTTGATATATTTTGGTGTATGGTGCACATGAACTTTTGATGTTTTTGGTGTTGGTTTAATTCTAACAGATATATTTTGGATAATGTAGGTATTGTTAATTACATATTTTATCCTATCACGATAATCCTTTAATCAGGCTCTACATT